CCTAAAATATATGATCCTCTCTTAAACGGATCCTATCGTGGAATAATTAAAAAATTTTATTTACCTTCAATCCTAAATGAAACTGCAGTCAAAAATTCGATAGAGACAAATTTTTTAAATAAACTCAATAAAGTTCATAGTATCCTTCTTTTTAAGGGTAAGGAACTTAATGTTCATAATTTTGAAGAATTGTACCAGAAATTGGAAGGGAAAATAGCTACATTGGAAGAGAAATTGGTCCAGAAATTGGACCAGAAATTGGAAGAGAAATTGGAAGAGAAATTGGGACAGAAAATATATACATTGGATCAAAAAGCATTAGCAAGAGAATTGAGTCTTTTAATCGATGAATTTGCTAAAGAATCAACATCAAATTGGAAAAGAATTTCTTTATTTCCGGAACAAAGACGAATTGATTCAGAAGATCCAGAAAAAGTTTTGAAATTTTTAATCGAAAGAGTCATAATTGATCCCATCATTCAAACAATATGCGATACAGCCATAATTCCTCCCATGGAAAAAACAACTCGAAAAAAATCGATTGGAATAAATAAAAAAGTCCCCCGATGGTCATACAGATTATTCAGCGAGGTAGAACAACTCGGAAAAACTGCAACAACGGAAGAGGGGGAAGAGTGGATAGTAGATCATCAAATTCGCTCGAGGAAAGCGAAACGTATGGTTCTTTTTACGCAGGGTCCAGAGAATGCCGCCCCAACTATGACGAAGCCTAATGAACTAGAAGAAGTGGATATGATAGATTATCCCTATGAAGCGGATTTTCGTCGAGACATAATCACAGGTTCTATGCGTGTTCAAAGACGTAAAACCCTTACGGGGAAAATGTTTCCCTTATATCCGTATTCCCCACTTTTTTTCGACAGAGTAGGATTTTCTTGGGATGTTCTTTTCGAACCATTCATATTATCAGTAATTGAGATTTCCGACCTAATACAAGACATTTTTAGAAAGGGTATAAAAGGAAGCGTAACAAAAAGAATAAAGAGGTTGAAAAAACAAAAAAAAATGTACATGGAGGAAAACAAAAGCTACGAAGAAATTCAAAAAGAAGTCAATGAAATGGAAAAGGGGCGGGACGGGCAGACGGAAATGGAACGAATAGAAAGGACACGAGAAAAAATAGCAGACCTCTATGATATCCTTATTTATGCTCATGGAATAAGAGCTTTGATTTTACTAATTCAGTCGAGGCTTAGACAATCTATTGTATTACCTTCATTGATACTAGCTAAAAATATTGTCCGTTTCTTATTACGCCAAGAGCCCGAGTGGGGGCAGGATATAAGGGAGATGAATAGAGAAGTGTATGTTATATGCACCTATAATGGTATGCCAGTACTAAAACCAGGAAGAAACGGAATTTTTCCTCCAAACTGGGCCACAGAGGGTATACAAATAATGATACGATTTCCTTTCCGTCTGAAACCTTGGCACCGATCTAAGATACGACCTTCTCGTAGGGATCCAAATCCAAAGCAGGAAAGTCCTGCTGCTTTTTTAACGATTTGGGGACTGGAAACTGACCGTCCTTTTGGTTCTCCTCTCGTAGGACTTGGTATTTTGTTTTGTTATTATTTTGGACCCCCTTTGAAAAAACTCCAAAAAGCAATTCTAAAATGGAGTTTTCGAGTTCTAAAAAGTTTCAAAGAAAGAAAAAAATTATTGTTTCTAAAGGTCCAAAAAGAACCAAAAAAATGGAGAGAGGATTCGAGTGAAATAAAAAAAGATTCTATAATCAATAATCAGATTATTCATGAATCATCCATTCAAACCCGATCTATGGATTGGACAAATTATTCACTGACAGAAATAAAAATGAAAGATCTGACTGATAGAACAAGCACAATCAGAAATCAAATAGAAAGAATTACAAAAGACAAGAAAAATGGATTTCGAACTCTAAAGATAAATATTAGTCCTAACAAAACAAGTTATGGTGCTCAAAAATTAGCATCACTAAAAAATCTTTTTCAGATATTAAAAAGAAGAAATGATCGATTAATCCGTAAATCACATTTTTTTTTTAAATGGATCGTGGAAAGGATATACACGGATATCCTTCTAGAGAGCTTTCCATATATCATTAATCGTCTTACTAATAGTCTTTATAGGCCCATGATCATTATAAAACTTTTTCGTAAATTAAAAAAAAAATCTTTTTTTGATACAAAAGAGAAAAAGATAATTGAGCGTATTTCAACTATACAAAAAAAACTTTCACCTTCTCGTATTCGTCATAAGATTCAGACGAAGTCGGAGGTTTCTTTTAAATTATCCCTCGTGTCACAGGCCTATGTATTTTACAAATTATCACAAACCCAGGTTATTAACTTGTATAAGTTAGGATCTGTCCTTCAATATGACGGAGCATCTTTATTTCTTAAGAATGAAATAAAAGATTATTTTCGAAGACAAGGAATAATTTCTTCCGAATTAAAGCATAAGAAACTTCAGAATTCTGGAATGAATCAATGGAAAAATTGGTTAAAGAGTCATTATCCATACGATTTATCTGAGCTAAAATGGTCTAAATTAGTACCGCAAAAATGGCGAAATAGAGTCAATCAACATTGTAGGGTTGAAAATCCAAATTTAATCAAACGGGATTCATCTGAAAGAGAGGAAAAGGTTTCGTTATTGCTAAATAAAAACGATCATTTTCAAAAACTGTATAGATATGATCTTTTAGCATATCAATCGATTTATTATGAAGATAAGAAGGACTCATATAATTACAACATACATAAACCGAAATTTGTTGATATGGGGGGGAGTATCCCTATTACTAATTTTATAAGAAAAGATTATTTTATGTATATAAAAAATCCAGATAGAAAATTTTGTGATACGAAAGGTCTTTTTTATCTCAAAATTAATAAAGATAAAGAAATCAACCCATCCAAGGGTTTCTTTTCTTTTTTTGATTGGATGGGAATGAGTGAAGAAAGACTAAACCGTCCTGTATCGAAGCCGATACCTTGGTTATTCCCACAATTTGAGTTATTTTTTAATGTATATAAAATGAAACCCGGGTTTATACCAATTCATTCACTTATTTTTCATTTTAATGAAGATGTTAGTGAAGATGTTAGTCAAAATAAAAATCTCACGAAAAATCAACCCCAAAGCATTTGGACTTGGGAAATCGACTTAGATGCGTTCATGAAAGGATCTTTTGCTTTGCAATTGAAATGGCTGCTGAGTCCTTTGACTATCGAATTATTCGATTATGCGCTGTCCGTACTTGAATGGGAAAAGGAAAGCAGAATGACAACAAAGTTTGGTTTCGGCTTTATTAAGAAGGAGGAGTTCACTCTGGATCCAATGCTAATCCGGGATTTGAATCTTTCAAAAATCCTAAAAGAGGGAATATTTATTATCGAACCAGTTCGTATACCTGTAAAACATAATGTAGAATTGATTATGTATCAAACCATAAGGATTTCTTTGGTTCATGAGATTAAACAAAAAAATAATCAAAAAAGATACAGAGAAAATATGGATAAGAATCATTTTGAGGAATCGATTGCAAGACATCAAATGATGACGAAAAATAGAAACAAAAATCATTATGATTTGCTTGTTCCTGAAAATATTTTCTCGTCTAGACGGCGTAGAGAATTGAGAATTCTAAGTTGTTTCAATTCAAGGAATAGTAATTGTGTGGATAAAAATGCAGTATTTTGCAATGGGAACAAGGTAAAAACCTGTGGTCAATTTTTGGATGAAAGCAAAGATCTTGATAGAGAGAAAATGAAATTAATGAAATTCTTTCTTTGGCCCAATTATCGATTAGAAGATTTAGCTTGTATGAATCGCTATTGGTTTGATACTAATAATGGTAGTCGTTTCAGTATGTTAAGGATACATATGTATCCACGATTGAAAATTGATTGATGATACAATTGTCTTCCCCTACGATATATATATCGGGTGGATAAATAGCTGCGCACATGCCTTGTCTTACATCCTTTTTTGATACATGAATACTAATTCAATGACGTATCAATTAGATCATAAAATGAATCAATAAGGAAATTAGGATTGATTCTTGTGTATACTAGATCAAAATACCTCGCATTATTATTACTGATCAGTCAAATTCATATTCGTAAAATAAAAAGAGTAAATTAATAAAAAAATTGACGCATACGAAGTTATATATATATGGATTTATAAAGTTATGACAAAAAATTCATTCATGTCAGTTATTTCGCAAGAAGAAAAGAAGGGATCTGTTGAGTTTCAAGTATTCTGTTTCACCAATAAAATACGGAGACTTAGCTCACATTTGGAATTACACAAAAAAGACTATTCATCTCAGAGAGGGCTACGGAAAATTTTGGGAAAACGTCAACGACTTCTGACTTATTTTTCAAAAAAAAATAGAGTGCGTTATAAAGAATTAATCAGTCAATTGAATATTCGAGCGATAAAAAAACGTTAATTTGAACAATTATTTTCTTTGATTTATTCGATCTTCAATTTGGATGAACTTCTTTTCGTTTTCAGCAATTCATGGAAGAAGAAATACGGAAAAAACTTATGACTGGACCAGTTACAAGAAAAGATCTAATGATAGTAAATATGGGACCTCACCACCCATCAATGCATGGCGTTCTTCGACTCATTGTTACTTTAGATGGCGAAGATGTTATTGACTGTGAACCAATAATAGGTTATTTGCACAGAGGAATGGAAAAAATTGCGGAAAACCGAACAATTATACAATATTTGCCTTATGTAACACGTTGGGATTATTTAGCTACTATGTTTACAGAAGCAATAACTATAAATGCACCAGAACAATTAGGAAATATTCAAGTACCTAAAAGGGCTAGCTATATCCGAGTTATTATGTTGGAGTTGAGTCGTATAGCTTCTCATTTATTATGGCTTGGACCTTTTATGGCGGATATTGGCGCACAGACCCCCTTCTTCTACATTTTCAGAGAAAGAGAATTGATATATGATCTATTCGAAGCTGCCACTGGCATGAGAATGATGCATAATTTTTTTCGTATCGGAGGAGTCGCTGCCGATTTACCTTACGGCTGGATAGATAAATGTTTGGATTTCTGTGAGTATTTTTTAACAGCAATTGCTGAATATCAAAAGCTTATTACGCGAAATCCTATTTTTTTAGAACGAGTTGAAGGGGTGGGCATTATTGGCGGAGAAGAGGCAATAAATTGGGGGTTGTCAGGACCGATGTTACGGGCTTCCGGAATACAATGGGATCTTCGTAAAGTTGATCATTATGAATGTTATGAAGAATTTGATTGGGAAGTTCAATGGCAGAAGGAGGGCGATTCATTAGCTCGTTATTTAATCCGAATTGGCGAAATGGTGGAATCTGTAAAAATTATTCAGCAAGCTCTAGAAGGAATTCCGGGAGGCCCCTATGAGAATTTAGAAATCCGACGCTTTAACAGAGTAAGAGATCCTGAATGGAATAATTTTGAATATCGATTCATTAGTAAAAAACCGGCTCCCACGTTTGAGTTATCGAGACAAGAACTTTATGTAAGAGTCGAAGCCCCAAAGGGCGAATTGGGAATTTATTTGATAGGAGATCAGAGTGCTTTTCCATGGAGATGGAAAATTCGCCCGCCGGGTTTTATCAATTTGCAAATTCTTCCTCAGTTAGTTAAAAGAATGAAATTGGCCGATATTATGACAATACTAGGTAGTATAGATATCATTATGGGAGAAATTGATCGTTGAAATGATAATTGATACAACAGGAGTACAAGCTATCAATTCTTTTTCTATATTAGAATTCTTAAAAGAAGTCTATGGGACTATATGGATGCTTGTACCTATATTGATTCTTATTTTGGGAATCACAATAGGTGTACTAGTAATTGTGTGGTTAGAAAGAGAAATATCCGCAGGGATACAACAACGTATTGGACCTGAATACGCCGGCCCTTTGGGAATTCTTCAAGCTCTAGCAGATGGAACAAAACTACTTTTCAAAGAGAACCTTCTTCCATCAAGAGGCGATATGGGTTTATTTAGTGTTGGACCCTCCATAGCAGTCATATCAATTTTACTAAGTTATTCGGTAATTCCTTTTAGCTATCGACTTATTCTAGTCGATCTCAGTAATGGTGTTTTTTTATGGATCGCCATTTCAAGTATTGCTCCCATTGGACTTCTTATGTCAGGATATGGATCAAATAATAAATATTCCTTTTTAGGCGGTCTACGGGCTGCTGCCCAATCTATTAGTTATGAAATACCATTAACTCTTTGCGTGTTATCAATATCTCTACGTGTGATTCGTTGAGACATCAAATTTCCACAATTTTTTCTTTCGAGAGTTTTCTAAGAATGAACTAAAATACATTGACTAGATAACTTTCTTTTTTATTCAACCTTCGGGTTGATGAACTAAACCAGATAGTTAGGTGAGTGAAAGAAAACAGCTTCGAAATTCGCAGTAAAAAGCTTGAGTCTCATTTCCTATGTACAAGAATTCCGCCAAAGTTAATATAAGTAAATAGAAGCAGTAAAGAAAAACTATTTACCCCAAGACTGGTTGATTAGTTATCATGGCTTGAAGCGGGTTAAACAGACAGATCCATTCTTTGGAGTTCGTGCTATCGTTTCTATCTATTACTATATATGATACGAATTGTCGAAAAGATTGAGTAAAACTGAGTGGATGGTTAGGAACACCAAGGTACACAAAGGATTAGTAATAGAGATTTTCTAAGTTATCGGAAAAAAATTCCACATAAACGAAATACTAATTGGGGCTTTAAATTAGTAGAAATGATCAAGTAGTACTCCCCAGAATTCCGATCCAGAGTATGCTGCTATCCACCGATAAAGTGAATGACTATCAGGAACGAAGTAATCCTTTACTTCCTTTTTTAGCAAAACAAAAGAACAAAAAATAGAAAGAATGTGATTGCAAAATTTTTTCTTATTCTTACTTTACTATAACACTATATTATTATCCTTGCTTTACTATAACTATATTACGATTCAGAAAGTTACACTTCATATCATGCTTCATGTTAATTTCTTTTCGTAATAAAAAAGGATAGGGTGAGATATCTATTAATATTTCTAAAAAGAGTCTTTTCTGAAGGGTTTAAATTAAGTCTCAACAAAAAAACTGAAAATAAATCAAATTGAAAATAAATCAAATACAAATATATATTAAATATTAATTTAATATTAATTTAATAAAAAAATGTAAAGGATGAGATCAATTCAGAAGCCTTTTAGTATAGCAGACAGAATTCCATTGGTCTAATTCGGAACCTTTCGATTACTTTTGATTCTATCTATCCTACAAAAATTTCAAAATGAAAAATATCGAAGCAGTCCTGAGATTTATGTGTGACCCTCGAGGAGCCGTATGAGGTGAAAATCTCATGTACGGTTCTGTAATAGCGATGATAACTGTGATCTTATCACCGACTAGAATTGTCTAACAGTTTAAGTACAGTTGATATAATTGAAGCACAGTCCAAATATGGTTTGTGGGGGTGGAATTTGTGGCGCCAACCTATAGGATTTCTCGTTTTTATAATTTCTTCTCTAGCCGAATGTGAAAGATTACCTTTTGATTTACCAGAAGCAGAGGAAGAATTAGTAGCAGGTTATCAAACAGAATATTCAGGTATTAAATTCGGTTTATTTTATGTTGCTTCCTATCTAAATCTACTAGTTTCCTCATTATTTGTAACAGTTCTTTACTTGGGAGGCTGGAATTTCTCTATTCCATACATATTCGTTCCTGACCTATTTGGAATAAATGCAAGGGATGGAGTCTTTGGAACAACAATTGGTATTTTCATTACACTAGGGAAAACTTTTTTGTTCTTGTTCATTTCTATCACAACAAGATGGACCTTACCTAGACTAAGAATGGATCAATTATTAAATCTTGGATGGAAATTTCTTTTACCTATTTCTTTAGGGAATTTATTATTAACAACTTCTTCCCAACTCCTTTCACTATAATATAAGCAAAATAGACTTTTTTTTATTCCCTAGTAACTAGATTGATAACTTGTCCCAAACAAGAGAAAGAAACAAACAAAAAATTTTTATCGATATTTAGGATATGTTCCCTATGGTAACTGGGTTCCTGAATTATGGGCAACAAACAGTACGAGCGGCTAGGTACATTGGTCAAGGTTTTCTGATTACCTTATCCCATGCGAATCGTTTACCTGTAACTATTCAATACCCTTATGAAAAATTGATCACATCAGAACGTTTTCGTGGTCGAATCCACTTTGAATTCGATAAATGCATTGCTTGTGAGGTATGTGTTCGGGTATGTCCTATAGATCTACCTGTTGTAGATTGGAAATTGGAAACTGATATTCGAAAGAAACGATTGCTTAATTACAGTATTGATTTCGGAATCTGTATATTTTGTGGTAATTGCGTTGAGTATTGCCCAACAAATTGTTTATCAATGACTGAAGAATATGAGCTTTCTACGTATGATCGTCATGAATTAAATTATAATCAAATTGCTTTAGGCCGTTTACCAATATCAATAATTGACGATTACACAGTTCGAACTATCTTGAATTGGTCTCAATTCAATAAAAAAGAAATACCTTGATAAATTCAAGAACCTTTTTTTCTTACTAAGGATATAAATTTAACAGGGTTGGTTTTTCTTTGTGAATGACTAAACTCAAAATAACAACTATTGATCTAGTTGATTCATGAAAATTGTGGATTTACTTGGAAATCTTTTTTAATGTAATGATTTCAACTAGATTCGAACTAGCCTTTCAGATAAAGAATGTGATTTGTACACTAACTGTACCTACATCAATTCGCATCCATTAGAATCGCATTCAACTAGGAACGTGTCTTAAATAGATCAACTTAACTTATCCTGGTCAGTTCAATAAGATCATGAAAGAGTCTTATTTTTTATATCTTTTTTTCATCGAATGGATTTACCTGGACCAATACATGATTTTCTTTTAGTCTTTCTGGGATCAGGTCTTATATTAGGAGGCCTAGGAGTGATATTATTTACCAATCCCATTTTTTCCGCCTTTTCGTTGGGATTGGTTCTTGTTTGTATATCTTTATTCTATATTCTAGCAAACTCTCAGTTTGTAGCTTCTGCACAACTCCTTATTTACGTAGGAGCTATAAATGTTTTAATCATATTTGCTGTAATGTTCATCAGTGGGTTAGAATATGACAAGAATTTTCGTCTTTGGACTCTTGGAGACGGAATTACTTTGTTAGTTTGTACCAGTATTTTTTTTTTATTAGTTACTACTATTCTAAATACGTCATGGTACGGAATTATTTGGACTACAAAATTAAACCAGATTATAGAACAAGATTTGATAAATAATAGTCAACAAATTGGAATTCATTTATCAACCGATTTTTTTCTCCCATTTGAACTCATTTCGATAATTCTTTTAGTTGCTTTGATCGGTGCAATTGCCGTGGCCCGTCAATAAGATTAAAAATCTTTAAAAGCGCCATTCCAAATCAAACTTTATTCTATTTCTCGTTTATCGTATCCATTTCAATTCAATTAGAATTGAATTGATGTATAATATAAAATAGAAATGTCAATCTATTACTAACATACTTCTTTGCTCTGTATTTGTTTGTTATATTCGAGTGAATGATATTTTTGTTCCTATTGAAATGAATCAAGATTGATAAGGAGTTGCTCAATGATGCTCGAACATGTACTTGTTTTGAGTGCCTATTTATTTTCTATCGGTATCTATGGATTAATCACAAGCCGAAATTTAGTTCGAGCTCTTATGTGTCTTGAGCTTATATTGAATGCGGTTAATCTTAATTTCGTAACATTTTCTGACTTTTTTGATAGTCGTCAACTAAAAGGAAACATTTTCTCCATTTTTGTTATAGCTATTGCAGCCGCTGAAGCAGCTATTGGACCGGCTATTGTTTCGGCAATTTATCGTAACAGAAAATCAACTCGTATTAATCAATCGAATTTACTGAATAAGTAGTATTAATATTATTTTGATAGAAATTTGAAGAGTTATCAATTCAAATTCAATTACTGGGTATGTAGAATCTTCAAAAATATAAAAAATCAAAGTATTTTGGACCTCCTTTCTAAACCGACCCAGAAATAAGTTGATTCGACAAATTCTGGTGAATCATCGATTCGTCTGGTCTTTGCATATGTAATTCATTTACATACAATACAGGGCTATACTAGATCGAAATTAATGAGATTCAAAAAAAAGGTATAGATCCAATGTCACATTCAGTAAAGATTTATGATACATGTATAGGATGTACTCAATGTGTCCGAGCCTGCCCCACAGATGTATTAGAAATGATACCTTGGGACGGGTGTAAAGCTAAACAAATAGCTTCCGCTCCAAGAACAGAGGACTGTGTTGGTTGTAAGAGATGTGAATCCGCCTGTCCAACCGATTTTTTGAGTGTTCGAGTTTATTTATGGCATGAAACAACTCGCAGTATGGGTCTAGCTTATTGATACGTTCCAGAAAACTCCACTTGAATCCTTTTTCTTTTTGTTTACCGACAAAAACCCGCGCTCGAAATGAAGTATATCTTATTTTGTTTCGAGTACGGGTTTTTTAGTCCAAGTGTATTTTGTCTTTACCACGAATTATTTTCCTTGGTTAACTTTAATTGTAGTTTTGCCTATATTTGCGGGTTCATTCATTTTCTTTCTCCCTCATAGGGGTAATAAGGTAATTAGGTGGTATACTTTGTGTATATGTATAGTAGAATTCCTCCTAACAATTTATGTATTCTGTTATCATTTCCAACCAGACGATCCATTAATACAATTGGCCGAAGATTATAACTGGATTCGCTTTTTTGATTTCCACTGGAGGTTGGGAATAGACGGACTTTCTATAGGACCCGTTTTACTGACGGGATTCATCACGACTTTAGCTACTTTAGCGGCTTGGCCAGTTACTCGGGATTCCCGATTATTCCATTTCTTGATGTTAGCAATGTATAGTGGTCAAATAGGATTATTTTCTTCTCGAGACCTTTTACTTTTTTTTCTAATGTGGGAATTAGAATTAATTCCCGTTTATCTACTTTTATCCATATGGGGAGGAAAGAAACGTCTATACTCAGCTACAAAGTTTATTTTGTACACTGCAGGGGGTTCCGTTTTTCTGTTAATGGGAGTTTTGGGTATAGGGTTATATGGTTCTAATGAACCAACATTAAATTTGGAAACGTTAGTTAATCAATCGTATCCTGTGGGATTAGAAATAATATTCTATATTGGATTTCTTATTGCTTTTGCTGTCAAATCGCCGATTATACCTCTCCATACATGGTTACCGGATACCCATGGAGAAGCACATTATAGTACTTGTATGCTTTTAGCCGGAATCCTATTAAAAATGGGAGCATATGGATTGGTTCGGATCAATGTGGAATTATTACCTCACGCGCATTCTATATTTTCTCCTTGGTTGATGATAGTGGGCACAATACAAATAATCTATGCAGCTTCAGCATCTCCGGGACAACGTAATTTAAAGAAAAGAATAGCATATTCCTCTGTATCTCATATGGGTTTCATAATTATAGGAATTAGTTCTATAACTGATACGGGATTCAACGGAGCCATTTTACAAATAATCTCTCATGGATTTATTGGTGCTGCACTTTTTTTCCTAGCAGGAACGAGTTATGATAGAATACGTCTTGTTTATCTCGACGAAATTGGTGGAATAGCCGTTTCAATGCCAAAAATATTCACACTTTTCAGTACTTTTTCGATGGCTTCCCTTGCGTTACCGGGCATGAGTGGTTTTTTTGCCGAATTAATAGTATTTTTTGGAATAATTACCAGCCCAAAAATTTTTTTAATGCCAAAAGTCCTAATTACTTTTGGCATGGCAATTGGAATGATATTAACTCCTATTTATTTATTATCTATGTTACGTCAAATGTTCTATGGATACAAGTTATTAAATAGTGCAAACTCTTCGTTTTTTGATTCGGGTCCGCGAGAGTTATTTGTTTCACTCGCTATCTTTCTGCCAGTAATAGGTATTGGCATTTACCCAGATTTCGTTCTCTCACTATCAGTTGAGAAGGTAGAAGCTGTTCTATCTAATTTTTTTTATAGATAGTTTTAAACGGAAACTTTCTTTTTTACGTAACGCACAAAAAAACGAATTTTAAATTTTTATTTTTAAATTATAATTTAAATAGGATAGTTTGACGTTTGTGAGAACCATTTGAATCACTATACTACTTGATTGAAATGGTTCTCGACGAGACTTGCTTATTTTTATATGGATAGGGAATATACCCTGTCCTGTGGTTTTATTCGACAGGTTAGGTCCTTTCTTTAATTCAATTTAGGTGCTTTTTAATAGAAATGAACCATAACTATGTAATCCTATTCCTAATAGATTGACCCCAAAATAGCATATCCAAATTATAAGAAATCCTATAGAAGCCACAATTGCAGAATTTTCACTTTTCAAATTGATATTTATTTTAATATGTAAATAAATCGCGAATATGGTCCAAGTAATAAATGCCCAAGTTTCCTTTGGGTCCCAATTCCAATATGATCCCCATGCTTCATTAGCCCATACTGCTCCTGAAAGGATACCTATGGTTAAAAAGATAAATCCTAGACTAATAACACGGGAACTCCAATGATCTAATTGTTCAATTAACTGGGACCTATAATAATTACTAAGAGAAAAAAGATAAGTGCTTTGTAAAATATTGTTTTCTTTGTTCATGTATTGGATCTTCCCGAAGAACAAAGACTCGTTTAATAAAAATGGTTTTTTACCAAAAAGACTTATATTGTTTTGAAATGTAATGACTAGAAGGGCTACTGATAATAATGATCCACATAAAAGGGCTGCATAGGCCAATATCATCATACTTACATGCATCATTAACCACTGGGATTGGAGAGCGGGTACTAATATTGTGGATTGCTTCATTTGAGCTAGAAAGCCTGAAGTAGCAAAGCCTTGGGTAAAAATAGCACCGGGCGCTGTTATTGCACTTAAAATTTTTTTATGTTTTTTAAAATAAGGAATCATATGAATAATATAAAAACTCCACGAAAGGAAGATTAATGATTCATATAAATCACTTAATGGGAAATGCCCCGAATAAATCCAACGAATACCTAATAATCCTGTTAGACAGGAAAAAGTAAGTATCATACCCCTTTCTAATGAATCATCTAGTTCGACTATTTCGTTGACTACTAAAGTTATTAAATGAATTGTAATTACAATTGAAACGATTGAAAAGGAAATATGATTGAAAAGGTGCTCTAAAGTCAAAAATATCATAAGAATATATATTATATATATAAAGATAAAGAAAAGAGATCCCTCACTTACAAATAGAAATTCAGAATGAAATTCATCTCATTGTGATTATTATTCATTCTAGGGCTATTAGATTCCTTTTTCGAATTTGTAAAAAAATGTGCCGCTACTCGGACTCGAACCGAGATGCTTTAGCACTGCTTCCTAAGAGCAGCGTGTCTACCAATTTCACCATAGCGGCTTGTTTGAAATCATAATAGCCTATTTATCTTTAATCGTCGAGATTGAAAGAGTCAATTCAATGGCGATATTTTTATAAAACATAAAAAAATGTTGAATAAAGACAATCGTAATTTGAATGTTCAATAAGAATCCTTTTTGGGGTTAGTGTCAGTTATAGTCAATAAGATTTCCTATAGTTTCTGTTTTCTTGAAATTGAAGTAACTATACAAATCCGCTATCTAGTAAGGATCCCTTTTTGACTAAATATATTTTGTTTGCTTTTCCATAGATATAAAAACCACTTTAATTTTCTATTGGGACCAGTCGGTTGATGGGGAAAGTAAGAATCCCCATCCCAGAAATGCTAAAATATACTAAAAAAAAAGAAGGATAGTGAAATCCTCTAGTTTTCAAACAAAAAAGTCCCGTATACAGACAGACGTATTTTGAGTTTACATATCATAAGAGAAAAGCAAGGTCTATTTCATGTTGATCAGGTCAAAAAAAAAAACATTAATGAATACAAAGCATTCATTCTATATTTAAAATTTAGATGATTTCTTTTTTTTTCTATTTTTTTAAAAATATAAATGATAAAAAAAATTTTGTAGAAGTTTTTTTTGAGTCAGCTCAATTCAGATTATTCTAACGTTTGATTACTTATTTTTCGTATAAAAAAACTTTTTGAATTCCCGGTAGAAAGAGATTTCGCTAATGAAAAAGCTTTTAATGCTGCCGAATATCCTTTTCTTTTCCAAATATTTTTACGAATACGCTTTTTGGAAATTGAAGTACGTTTTTTTGGAACTGCCATTCAAAAATGAATAGGTTATTCATTGTTATAGTTGTATGTGAAAGACATCTATTATGCAAAGCAAAGTAATCTTTCTGTCCTATTTTTATATTTAGTTATAGACTATGTTTTTTTAAAAAATAAATATCTCAAAAAAAACTAGAAATATAGGAAAATTACATATTTTTCTTATTCAAATTTCTATTTATAGAATACGATGTACCATAAAAAAGAAAATCAAGAAGCAAACTTTCGACTTCTATTTCTGTTTATTTTTGTTATGTGACTTTTGTATTTCATATTTGATTTATATGTCATATAATAAACACATCGAAGGGTTTAATTTTGGAATAGTTAAGTAAGCTATTCGTACCTAATTACCTAATAGAAAACTTGATTCTTTTTAAGAAATATATGGTTTTTTGAATTGAAATGAGACTAGTTATTTAGTTAAAGTGGACATGATTTGATATGTTTTTCTCATTTTTTTTTTATTTTATGTTATGTAAAGTCGAAAGTAAAGTCTTGGCTAGCATAGAAAAATCAAAATATTCTTTTTTTTTTGTAATAGAAGACAATCAATCAAAGAGTTTTGCAGAGACCTAATAACTGATTCCGAATAAAAAAGTTAAATAGTTCCTAGTTTTTGACTTCACTTAGGTTATGAATTTTATTAGATCTTGTGATTCATATCAGTATCAGACTTACGTACTTTTTTGTTTGGCCTAATTTTTTATAATTTTTCTATCTATGGATTTATCAAAATAATAATGAAAAGTATAAATTTTGGATATTCTCTATATTCATAGGTTTCAATAGTTTAATTAATAACTATTTGGTCATTTGACCAATTAGAACTTCTTGAGTTGAATATTAATAAAATGCTTATTCTAATAATTTCGATTTCGAATAGAAAAAAATTCTATTATCGCATATCTTAATTTTTTTTACTGAACTCTTTCGAAAGAGGTAAGAGCCGGTGAATCGAAAATCAAATTTTATTTTTTATGAAACATATATACCAATATGCATGGATCATACCTTTTATTCCACTTACAGTTCCTTTGTTAATTGGAACGGGACTTCTTCTTTTTCCGAAGACAACAAAAAATCTTCGGCGTATGTGGGCTTTTCCTAGTATTTTGTTGTTAAGTATAGTTATGATTTTTTCAATGAAATTGTCTATTCAGCAAATAAATAGCAGTTCTATCTATCAATCTGTATGGTCTTGGACCATCAATAATGATTTTTCTTTAGAGTTCGGTTACTTGGTTGATCCACTTACTTCTATTATGTCAATGTTAATCACTACTGTTGGTATTCTAGTTCTTATTTATAGTGACAATTATATGTCTCATGATCAAGGATATTTGAGATTCTTTGCTTATCTGAGTTTTTTCAATACTTCTATGCTTGGCTTAGTTACTAGTTCGAATTTAATACAAATTTATATTTTTTGGGAATTAGTTGGAATGTGTTCGTACCTATTAATAGGTTTTTGGTTTACACGACCTGTTGCAGCAAATGCTTGCCAAAAAGCGTTTGTGACTAATCGTGTAGGGGATTTTGGTTTATTATTAGGAATTTTAGGTCTTTATTGGCTAACAGGCAGTTTTGAATTTCGAGATTTGTTTGAAATATTCAATACCTTGATTTATAATAATGAAATCCATTTTTTAGTTGGAACTTTATGTACTTTCTTATTATTTGCTGGTGCAGTTGCCAAATCCGCCCAATTCCCCCTTCATGTATGGTTACCTGATGCTATGGAGGGGCCTACTCCTATTTCGGCTCTTATACATGCTGCCACTATGGTAGCTGCGGGGATTTTTCTTGTCGCTCGACTTTTTCCTCTTTTGATAGTCATCCCCTCCATACTACATCTAATCGCGTTAATAGGTATAATAACAGTACTTTTAGGAGCTACTTTAGCTCTTGCCCAAAAAGACATTAAGCGAAGTTTAGCTTATTCTACAATGTCTCAATTGGGGTATATGATGTTAGCTCTAGGTATGGGGTCTTATCGAGCTGCTTTATTTCATTTGATTACTCATGCTTACTCAAAAGCATTATTGTTTTTAGGATCTGGATCCATTATTCATTCTATGGAAGCTATTGTTGGGTATTCTCCAGATAAAAGCCAGAATATGGTTTTTATGGGGGGTTTAAAAAAACATGTGCCAATCACAAAAACTTCTTTTTTATTAGGTACACTTTCTCTTTCTGGGATTCCGCCCCTTGCTTGTTTTTGGTCCAAAGATGAAATTCTTAGTGATACTTGGTTGTATTCACCAATTTTCGCAATTATATCCTGGGCTACAGCAGGATTAACCGCATTTTATATGTTTCGCATCTATTTACTTACGTTTGAGGGTCATTTAAACGTTCATTTTCAAAATTATAATGGAAAAAAAAGTAGTTCCTTCTATTCAATATCCTTATGGGGTCAAGAAGGACTGAAACCTATTAACAAAAATTTTCGTTTATTCACTTTGTTACCAATAAAAAATAACGAAAGTTTTTCTAAGAACCCGCACGAAAATAAAAAAAAAAAGATGCGATCCTTTCTTATTATTAATAATTGTGGCAATAAAAAAATTGCGTCATATCCTCACGAATCGGGTAATACGATGTTATTCCCTCTACTTGTATTGATTTTATTTACTTTGTTCATAGGATTCCTAGGAATTCCTTTCAATCAAGAAGGTATAGATTTAGATCTATTGTCCAAATGGTTAACTCCGTCTGTAAACCTTTTACATCCAAAATTGAATAATCAAAATTCTTTTGATTGGTCTGAATTTGTGATAAATGCAACCCTTTCGGTTAGTATAGCTTATTCTGGAATAGTTATAGCGTCTTTTTTATATAAACCCATTTATTCGTCCTTACAAAATTTTGTCTTAATTAATTATTTTGCTAAAAGGCATCCAAATAGGGTTTTTTCGGACAAAATACAAAATGTAATATATGATTGGGCCCATCATCGTGGTTACATAGATGCTTTTTATACAACATACGTAATTCGGAGTGTAAGAGGATTGTCCGAACTAGTTAATTTTTTTGACAGACGAGTAATTGATGGAATTCCAAATGGATTAGGTGTTGCAAGTTTTTTTGTAGGAGAAGGTCTCAAGTATGTAGGGGGGGGGCGCATTTCTTCTTATCTTTTTTTTTCTTTATTTTATGCGTCAATTTTTTTATTAATTTACTCTTTTTATTTTACGAATATGAATTTGACTGATCAGTAATAATAATGCGAGGTATTTTGATCTAGTATACACAAGAATCAATCCTAATTTCCTTATTGATTCATTTTATGATCTAATTGATACGTCATTGAATTAGTATTCATGTATCAAAAAAGGATGTAAGACAAGGCATGTGCGCAGCTATTTATCCACCCGATATATATATCGTAGGGGAAGACAATTGTATCATCAATCAATTTTCAATCGTGGATACATATGTATCCTTAACATACTGAAACGACTACCATTATTAGTATCAAACCAATAGCGATTCATACAAGCTAAATCTTCTAATCGATAATTGGGCCAAAGAAAGAATTTCATTAATTTCATTTTCTCTCTATCAAGATCTTTGCTTTCATCCAAAAATTGACCACAGGTTTTTACCTTGTTCCCATTGCAAAATACTGCATTTTTATCCACACAATTACTATTCCTTGAATTGAAACAACTTAGAATTCTCAATTCTCTACGCCGTCTAGACGAGAAAATATTTTCAGGAACAAGCAAATCATAATGATTTTTGTTTCTATTTTTCGTCATCATTTGATGTCTTGCAATCGATTCCTCAAAATGATTCTTATCCATATTTTCTCTGTATCTTTTTTGATTATTTTTTTGTTTAATCTCATGAACCAAAGAAATCCTTATGGTTTGATACATAATCAATTCTACATTATGTTTTACAGGTATACGAACTGGTTCGATAATAAATATTCCCTCTTTTAGGATTTTTGAAAGATTCAAATCCCGGATTAGCATTGGATCCAGAGTGAACTCCTCCTTCTTAATAAAGCCGAAACCAAACTTTGTTGTCATTCTGCTTTCCTTTTCCCATTCAAGTACGGACAGCGCATAATCGAATAATTCGATAGTCAAAGGACTCAGCAGCCATTTCAATTGCAAAGCAAAAGATCCTTTCATGAACGCATCTAAGTCGATTTCCCAAGTCCAAATGCTTTGGGGTTGATTTTTCGTGAGATTTTTATTTTGACTAACATCTTCACTAACATCTTCATTAAAATGAAAAATAAGTGAATGAATTGGTATAAACCCGGGTTTCATTTTATATACATTAAAAAATAACTCAAATTGTGGGAATAACCAAGGTATCGGCTTCGATACAGGACGGTTTAGTCTTTCTTCACTCATTCCCATCCAATCAAAAAAAGAAAAGAAACCCTTGGATGGGTTGATTTCTTTATCTTTATTAATTTTGAGATAAAAAAGACCTTTCGTATCACAAAATTTTCTATCTGGATTTTTTATATACATAAAATAATCTTTTCTTATAAAATTAGTAATAGGGATACTCCCCCCCATATCAACAAATTTCGGTTTATGTATGTTGTAATTATATGAGTCCTTCTTATCTTCATAATAAATCGATTGATATGCTAAAAGATCATATCTATACAGTTTTTGAAAATGATCGTTTTTATTTAGCAATAACGAAACCTTTTCCTCTCTTTCAGATGAATCCCGTTTGATTAAATTTGGATTTTCAACCCTACAATGTTGATTGACTCTATTTCGCCATTTTTGCGGTACTAATTTAGACCATTTTAGCTCAGATAAATCGTATGGATAATGACTCTTTAACCAATTTTTCCATTGATTCATTCCAGAATTCTGAAGTTTCTTATGCTTTAATTCGGAAGAAATTATTCCTTGTCTTCGAAAATAATCTTTTATTTCATTCTTAAGAAATAAAGATGCTCCGTCATATTGAAGGACAGATCCTAACTTATACAAGTTAATAACCTGGGTTTGTGATAATTTGTAAAATACATAGGCCTGTGACACGAGGGATAATTTAAAAGAAACCTCCGACTTCGTCTGAATCTTATGACGAATACGAGAAGGTGAAAGTTTTTTTTGTATAGTTGAAATACGCTCAATTATCTTTTTCTCTTTTGTATCAAAAAAAGATTTTTTTTTTAATTTACGAAAAAGTTTTATAATGATCATGGGCCTATAAAGACTATTAGTAAGACGATTAATGATATATGGAAAGCTCTCTAGAAGGATATCCGTGTATATCCTTTCCACGATCCATTTAAAAAAAAAATGTGATTTACGGATTAATCGATCATTTCTTCTTTTTAATATCTGAAAAAGATTTTTTAGTGATGCTAATTTTTGAGCACCATAACTTGTTTTGTTAGGACTAATATTTATCTTTAGAGTTCGAAATCCATTTTTCTTGTCTTTTGTAATTCTTTCTATTTGATTTCTGATTGTGCTTGTTCTATCAGTCAGATCTTTCATTTTTATTTCTGTCAGTGAATAATTTGTCCAATCCATAGATCGGGTTTGAATGGATGATTCATGAATAATCTGATTATTGATTATAGAATCTTTTTTTATTTCACTCGAATCCTCTCTCCATTTTTTTGGTTCTTTTTGGACCTTTAGAAACAATAATTTTTTTCTTTCTTTGAAACTTTTTAGAACTCGAAAACTCCATTTTAGAATTGCTTTTTGGAGTTTTTTCAAAGGGGGTCCAAAATAATAACAAAACAAAATACCAAGTCCTACGAGAGGAGAACCAAAAGGACGGTCAGTTTCCAGTCCCCAAATCGTTAAAAAAGCAGCAGGACTTTCCTGCTTTGGATTTGGATCCCTACGAGAAGGTCGTATCTTAGATCGGTGCCAAGGTTTCAGACGGAAAGGAAATCGTATCATTATTTGTATACCCTCTGTGGCCCAGTTTGGAGGAAAAATTCCGTTTCTTCCTGGTTTTAGTACTGGCATACCATTATAGGTGCATATAACATACACTTCTCTATTCATCTCCCTTATATCCTGCCCCCACTCGGGCTCTTGGCGTAATAAGAAACGGACAATATTTTTAGCTAGTATCAATGAAGGTAATACAATAGATTGTCTAAGCCTCGACTGAATTAGTAAAATCAAAGCTCTTATTCCATGAGCATAAATAAGGATATCATAGAGGTCTGCTATTTTTTCTCGTGTCCTTTCTATTCGTTCCATTTCCGTCTGCCCGTCCCGCCCCTTTTCCATTTCATTGACTTCTTTTTGAATTTCTTCGTAGCTTTTGTTTTCCTCCATGTACATTTTTTTTTGTTTTTTCAACCTCTTTATTCTTTTTGTTACGCTTCCTTTTATACCCTTTCTAAAAATGTCTTGTATTAGGTCGGAAATCTCAATTACTGATAATATGAATGGTTCGAAAAGAACATCCCAAGAAAATCCTACTCTGTCGAAAAAAAGTGGGGAATACGGATATAAGGGAAACATTTTCCCCGTAAGGGTTTTACGTCTTTGAACACGCATAGAACCTGTGATTATGTCTCGACGAAAATCCGCTTCATAGGGATAATCTATCATATCCACTTCTTCTAGTTCATTAGGCTTCGTCATAGTTGGGGCGGCATTCTCTGGACCCTGCGTAAAAAGAACCATACGTTTCGCTTTCCTCGAGCGAATTTGATGATCTACTATCCACTCTTCCCCCTCTTCCGTTGTTGCAGTTTTTCCGAGTTGTTCTACCTCGCTGAATAATCTGTATGACCATCGGGGGACTTTTTTATTTATTCCAATCGATTTTTTTCGAGTTGTTTTTTCCATGGGAGGAATTATGGCTGTATCGCATATTGTTTGAATGATGGGATCAATTATGACTCTTTCGATTAAAAATTTCAAAACTTTTTCTGGATCTTCTGAATCAATTCGTCTTTGTTCCGGAAATAAAGAAATTCTTTTCCAATTTGATGTTGATTCTTTAGCAAATTCATCGATTAAAAGACTCAATTCTCTTGCTAATGCTTTTTGATCCAATGTATATATTTTCTGTCCCAATTTCTCTTCCAATTTCTCTTCCAATTTCTGGTCCAATTTCTGGACCAATTTCTCTTCCAATGTAGCTATTTTCCCTTCCAATTTCTGGTACAATTCTTCAAAATTATGAACATTAAGTTCCTTACCCTTAAAAAGAAGGATACTATGAACTTTATTGAGTTTATTTAAAAAATTTGTCTCTATCGAATTTTTGACTGCAGTTTCATTTAGGATTGAAGGTAAATAAAATTTTTTAATTATTCCACGATAGGATCCGTTTAAGAGAGGATCATATATTTTAGGCAAGTATTCTTCTTTAGTTTTATGATTGCATAATCGAGTCTTTTTTTCGAGTACATCCAGATAAGGAGATCCTCTGTCTAGGGCTTCAATTCTATCTCTAAACTCGTTCCTTAGGCTCCTCCATTTTTTTTCATTGGTATAAATCCAACAATAATAATTATGCAGTTCATCATAGAAGAATTTATCCAGTTCATCACAGACGAATTTTTTTGTTGTAAAAAAAGAAAAATACATTTTTTGTCGTAGCATTTCAAAAAAAGCTGATAAACTGGATGGATATGTAAAAGAAATTCTTCGTTTTCCATCACTTTGACATGTATAAAAAAAATATTGTGACATTTCATTTCTTACAGCATGTTCGAATCGATAATTTTTTATATATCGCAATGGGCGATTCCATCGTTTATAGTCGAAAAGAAGACTCACAGGGGGTTTTTCAAACCAGAAGAGGTCTTTATCTTCTTCTTTTAAGTGAAAGTGGAATTCATCCTTTGTTTTGTCCTTTCCATTCACTCGGATCCTTTCCGTTTCATCGATTTTGTCCGGATCCTCCCTTTCTTCCGAAAAAAGGGAAGGAGAAGGATCTTCTTCGGTGAATCCCTCTTGTTCCTGTTTAGTCCCCTTCGTTTCGAAAGTTGTTTCTATTTCTACATCTCTTTCTGTCATTTGTGAGGTTTCTTGCAGTTTCCTACTCAAAATGGGTGACGGCATTCTGCCTAAAGAGTAGACACAGCTAATAAATAAGAGAATACTAAAGATTCGATCCATAGAATCTATCAAGTCTAACACAAAGTA